TCGGGTCGATTGGATCGAGTGAAAAATCCTATTGTTTTGGTTGTGGACTCAAGGGTTCAGGTTCAAACATGTTCTTTGAAGAAATATATGAGTTCTATTATAATAGAAAAAAATATGTTTTTTTTATTCCATTTAAGTAAATCGAGAAAAGGAAAAACATAATAAGAAATGACACTCCTATCATAGGAATAGCCTTGTTGCTGCTTCAATAACAAGCATTTTCGTTTTCAAATCAAATAAATCATTTGATCTATGATTCATTGGAACAAGGAATGGCCTGGCTAGGTACTGGCCAGGCCGGGGGAATAAAAGAAAGAACCTTTCGGACGAAATCAAAGAGGTACTCTTTCTATTGGAGATATCTGTTTCGAATCATTATCTAAAGGGAATTGATGATTGATCAAATTCGTCTATATTTATAGAATAAAGAAAGATAAGGAAAAACTTTTATCAACCTTTACTTCACGCGTCACATAGGAATTATCCTTTTAAAATTGGGAGAGATGGCTGAGTGGACTAAAGCGGCGGATTGCTAATCCGTTGTACGAATTATTTGTACCGAGGGTTCGAATCCCCCTCTCTCCGTTTCTTCTGATCACTTGATATTTCCCTTTCGAATTCGAAAAAATCTCTAAACCTCTTTCTCATAGTTAAATGTATGGAATGGAGAAAGAAAATCCTAAGAAAATTCAGAAATCGAGCAAGGAAAAACCCCTGATTTTTTTATTCATCACGTCCAGGATTACGTCCTGGATCATTAGATAGGAATCCGAAGATGAAGAGAGAAACAAAGAATATCACTACTGTGTAAACGAAGAGTTTGAGAGTAAGCATTACACAATCTCCAAGATCATTTTGGGGGAAATAGGGGAATAGATTCTCCATTTTTGTACCACATATTCCGTTTTGACACCAAGAAAAGAAGCGGTTTCTAGAAAACATAAGGAATTTGCAGGAATGAATTTGTAATAAGATTCTGATTCTTTCGTTAACAAAAAGATCTCTCATACCTACAATTAGGTATTGTAGGGACCATACATAGGGTCTTCGACCCCCAGAAGGAATGAAGAAATGAGGCGATTCCGATTCATCTCGGTTATCCAAAAGAATTTCCATGTTTGAGTCGAGGGTTCATTATCTGATCTTATCAATTCTTAAGAATAGAATTTTTTTTTTATCGAATAAATCATGAATGTTTCTAAGACAGTATTAAAGATCTCATCGAAAACTTACAGCAGCTTGCCAAACAAGGGCTAAGAGAAAAAAGAGCACAGGTATGACTGGCATAACATCTACGATTGGATTGAAAAAAGCATAAGCTTCGGGCAATTTGGCGAAGAAAAAGCTACTCGAATGAAGGGCAGAATTAAGACAGATCAAACTAAAGATATTAAGCATAACAAACATTTTGTTCTTGGAGAAAATTTCATTATTATTGGGTTATTGATATAAGGGGAAAATGAAGAAAGAAGGGAAAGTAGGCCGCAAAATCTTTCTTTTTCTTTGAACTCCCTCAATCAAAAATCCTTCAATTCTCAAATGAGAATAGAAGGAATCATACCTTACATACAATATCTTAATTGAATTATATGTAATGATCAATAAATTCATTTTGATTCTACATCTACATGTGTAGAATCATAGCAACAACCAATTCAATAGATATTGGGGCTGGAATTGACGAACAACCAATACCGATATTAGTGTTTATCGGTGTCGAATAGAAATAAAAATGGGGCGTGGCCAAGTGGTAAGGCAACGGGTTTTGGTCCCGTTACTCGGAGGTTCGAATCCTTCCGTCCCAGACCAATTCTATCATAACAAAGATTGTTCTTTTTAACAATCTTCTGTTTAAGGGTGTAATGTTGGATACAATGTGATCCAATCTTTCTTTGTGATTTCTAATGATTCTTCTATAGAATCATATCTTCCCTTTCTATTTTGTTTCTCACAAACAAACGGATCGAGTATCAATGACATGTGGATGGAAATAAATATCTTTTTTTATATAGGTAGGATGGGAACAAAGATCAAAGTGAAATTAAAAAAAAAACTGGGTGGGCCATTCAGCGTATGTTCGCCCCCTCGCCCATATTCATATTGAAGGTTAGTTAGTCATTTGGATAAACTTTATGCCCCATATCTATGATATTTTGATTCTCACATGATGCATTCTGAGTCGAAATGCGAAATAAAAGAGAAGTCTCTACCTTCCCTAAAGTAAATATAAATAAAGATAGGGTAGACAAAATGACTAATTCTATGTGGATCCTGAATCCTAAAAAACGGGGGGGTTCTTGATATTAATTCCATCGCTGGAATTAAAGCTCCTGAGACTGGGGTGGGACAAAATCAAACAAAATAGTAACAACGAATTGATATGAACCCATTTTGCTTTGTACTTATACAAGACAGGATAGCATCCCATAAGAAGATCCTTTTAAATTGGCTTTGGGTATGATTCATGATCCCCATGGAATTCGTGTCGATATGAGTTAATCCGCAAAGGAAAGGAAGGTATCAATTTCAAGACCCTTGTCATCCGGATCTTATTAACAAACAAGAAAATTCAATACGGAACAGATTATTTTCTTTGGACCTAATTTCTTTTATTTTGTATTTGATTTGGCTCCAATGAATAATTGGAAATCAATGTAGCGATCAATTGGGGGAGGGGGGAGATTCATACATTCACTTTACTTTATGGAAAAATTCCTGAATCTGAAGTAAGGAAAAATCTGTAGAAAATGAACCATGCCTATATGTATTGTTATTGTTCTATTTCAGTGATCAGTGACACCGGTGTTTCAGTTTTGGCGAAAAAGGTCTGCGATCCCTTAAATACCCACGATTACCCCCGGTAACACTTGTTTGGTGTATCTGATGAATACGATAAAATCAGACTCCTACGATTCTGATTTTATCAATCAGATGAAAGAATACCCGAAAGAATACCGACCTTAATCTTTTCTTTCATGAGCCCCTTCTATCCATCCCCAAGAAAACAAAACAATTGGATTTGTTTCTTGACCCATTTATCTGGTTTAAATTATTGATGATTCAATCGGAAAGGAAACATAGAGGTCTCTTATGATGATCAAATTCGCGTCTGATTTAATTAATCAGATATCTGCTAAACATTTTTAGATCCTCGTTGTACCGACTTGTTGATGGATTTAGAGATTCAATTCAGTCTTTACTGGAAAACTTATTTCCAGTAATGATGTCGAAGTAGGAAATTCTTGAAATTGTTTTTTATGATTCCTTATAAATTCTTTCTACTCGAAGAAGTGTGACATTGGTGAATCTATCCTATCGAGTCACTTGCGATCTTTCCCGGTCATTGGAATAGCTTATTTGGTTAATGACTCATTCTGTTCCGGTATCGGTAATCTAATTAAAGACCCTTCTTTAGTTTTAGTTGTTTGAGAAAGAATTGGATCTTTCATGATTCATCATCCCTAACAATCTGTTGAAGATGTAAAGAAGTGTTAAGTAACACATTTCTTCGTGTTTTTTATAAATGTGTTTCATTCTTCTAATAAAATATGGGGTTAAATTATATTCTTGCTGAGACTTCTCCAGATCCATATATGAAAATGAAAGTATGGAGGACTTCATATACTATATACCGATTGAGCCAATGACTATTCATGATTCCATATTGAATCAATTCCATACCGGTCCAAAATTAGAGGAATGTTATGGTAAAACTTCGTTTGAAACGATGTGGTAGAAAGCAACGTGCGACTTGAAGGACATTATTGGCTGTGGATTCTTGTACCCACCATTTTATATATCAAAGAAGATGCTCTCGGCTCGACATAGTTTGTTCTATTCCACTAGGACCCCAATTTTGGGGTTGTAATAAAATAATATAATTATAATATAGCACATGATGGAGCTCGAGCATAAAGAATTGGTTCATTTAGCAGAGAGAAGGATCTAGGGTTAATGCCAATCAATAAGTTGGAACAACTTCGTAAGTATATCTTCGGTATAGAAATTGAAAGGATCAAGTTCGAACAAGTAAAAAAAAAAAAAAGTAAAATGAATTTGTCGAAATAGTTTTACCAATTCCGATCAAAAGTGTATCACAGGGGAATCAATCGTTTCCATAGAACGAAATAACAAAAGGTATGTTGCTACCATTTTGAAACAATTAAGGATTACCGAAGTAATGTCTAAACCCAAGGATTCAAAGCAAAGATAAAATAAAGGATACCGGAACAAGGAAACACCGTTTTCAATTGTCTCAACAACTAGATCAGAATGGGGAAGAAATAAAATCGACTCTAGGCGAGACAAACAAAAGAGGTTAGAGACGGCTCAATAAATGTCTAAGGATTTCCCTTCGAGCTCTTTGAGAATTACCCAACTTGAGTTATGAGTACGAATGAGATTTCTTTTTTTTTTTTTTTCAGGAAGGAAGAACAAAAAAAAAATGACTCAAATCATAGTCTAATTGATGATTTTGTGGATCTATTTGCCACTACAATACATAAATTCGAATCATTCTTTTTCGAGCCGTACGAGGAGAAAACCTCTTATACGTTTCTAGGGGGGGTTGTTCATTTATGTCTATCCCAATGAGTCATCTATCGAATCGTTGCAATTGATGTTCGATCCCGAAGAGAGGGAAGAGATCTTCGTAAAGTGGGTTTTTACGATCCGATAAAGAACCAAACTTATTCAAATGTTTCCGCTATTCTATATTTCCTTGAAAAAGGCGCTCAACCTACAGGAACTGTTCATGATATTTCAAAGAAGGCGGAGGTATTTAAGGAATTTCGAATTAATCAAATGAAATTAATGAAATAAAAAAAAGGGGGGGGTGCCCAGTATCTAGCTTTGTCTAATTGTTTCTCCACCATTCCTTATTTTTTTTCTCTATTCTCTATTCATTGTTGCTCTCACATGACCCCGTATCATAGAACTATAAAAAAAATATCTTCTCTTGATATGAGACAGATAGAAAAAAGATTGAGTGAATAGATGAAATAACTGGGAAATTATGGGATTACCATCAATCAGATGGTTTTCGTTGGGACTCCACCAACAAACAAAAGGTCAATCTTGCTTATTATACCTCTATTGAATAAATATTGAATAAACCCGACATTTTTTTCCTACCGGAATTCCTTATTTATTTCCCCACTCATACTTCATCCCTTATCTATGTTGTAGTGTCACTCCAACACAAGTCCTTGTTTTATTTATTGAATTGGTTTTCTCAACATTCAATTCATATTGACAATGGTGTATCGAACAAATATAATTCGATCGTGGATAAATAGATCTATTTATCCACATTTCATAAGTTTGTTTCTTTATTTCACTCAAACGATGGGTTCGTCAATTTCGTTGTGACATCAAGAAGTATCTTAGTTAATATAATGAAAAAAAAAAATAGAGTATGGGTAGTCTATCAATTTTTACATCTATTTAGATTTTCTCTATAATTTATCCCAGAATCTGTTGTATTTTCATCTGATCTCTGTTCATTTTTATGTTCACAATTGATCATCAAATCTTTCTTTTTGATCTGTTGCTAGTTCAATGTTTTGACGAGGTCGGGCAATCGAATCTCTTTATTTATTTTTTATTCCGATCGTATCTACACACCCTATTTATATGGGTTGCTAACTCAATGGTAGAGTACTCGGCTTTTAAGTGCGGCTATGGTCTTTTACACATTTTGATGAAGCAACGGATTCGTCCATACCATTGGTAGAGTTTGTAAGACCACGACTGATCCTGAAAGGGAATGAAAGGAAAAAACAGCATGTCGTATCAATGGAGAACTCTTAGAATACTTCATCCTTAACGGATCGATACAAAATCTTGTTTTGATTCTTTTCTTGGAAAGGGGTCAAATCAATTCAAGTTGGGTCGAGTGAATAAATGGATAGAGCCCTATAGCTCCAATTATAGGGAAACCAAAAGCAACGAGCTTCTGTTTGTTCTTAATTCGAATGATTACCCGATCTAATTAGACGTTAAAAATATATTAGTGCCTGATGTGGGAAAGGGTTCTCTTGTGAGTGGATCATCAATTCCTTTTTTTTCATGAATCCTAACTATTCTCTATTATGTTCTCTATTATGTAGTGGAGACGAATGTGTAGAAGAAACGGTATACTGATCAAAATTCATTATTCCAAAGTCAAAAGAGTGATCGGGTTGTAAAAATAAAGGATTTCTAACCATCTCTTGTAACTATAACGAACATAAATAAATTGGATGGAAATAGGATCCGTTGATTGTCCTTTCTGGCTCCGGGGTATCTATTCTTTTCTTACTATACACCTTGTTCTGACCGTATCGTACTATGTATTATTTGATAACTCAAGAAATCCCCCATTTGGTTTAAGTGTAATTTCAAATGGAAATGGAGGAACTACAAGGATATTTAGAAATGGATGGATTTCGGCAACAATACTTCCTATATCCGTTTCTATTTCAGGAATATATCTACGCGCTTGCTCATGGTCATGCTTTAAATGGATCGATTCTTTATGAACCGGTGGAAAATTTAGATCATGACAATAAATCCAGTTCACTAATTGTGAAACGTTTAATTATTCGAATGCATCAACAGAATCGTTTGATTATTTCGGTTAATGATTCTAATCAAAATCGATTCGTTGGGCACAACAATCATTTTGATTCTCAAATGATATCGGAGGGTTTTGCAGTCGTTGTGGAAATTCCATTCTCGCTGCGATTGGTATCTTCCCTAGAAGAAAAAGAAATAGCAAAATCTCATAATTTACGATCTATTCATTCAGTATTTCCCTTTTTCGAGGACAAGTTATCACATTTAAATCATGTGTCAGATATACTAATACCCCACCCCATCCACCTGGAAATCTTGGTTCAAACCCTTCACTCTTGGATACAAGATACTCCTTCGTTGCATTTATTGCGATTCTCTCTCTACGAGTATTGGAATTCAAATAGTCTCATTACTCCAAAAAATTCCATTTCCCTTTTTTCAAAAGAGAATCAAAGATTCTTCTTGTTCCTCTCTAATTCTCATGTATATGAATGTGAATTCATATTCATTTTTCTCCGTAAACAACCCTTTCATTTACGATCAAAATCTTTTGGATCCTTTCTTGAGCGAACACATTTCTATGCAAAAATAGAATATCTTGTAGTAGTGCTTTGTAACGATTTTCAGAAAACCCTAGGGTTGTTCAAAGACCCTTTTATGCATTATGTCAGATATCAAGGAAAATCGATTCTGGGTTCAAGGGGGGCTCGTCTTCTGATAAAGAAATGGAAATCTCACCTTGTCAACTTTTGGCAATGTCATTTTGACTTGTGGTCTCAACCGGCCAGGATCCATATAAAGCAATTATATAATCATCCCTTCTATTTTCTGGGCTATCTTTCAAGTGTACGACTAAACTCTTCGGTGATAAGGAGTCAAATGCTAGAGAATTCGTTTCGAATAGATACTGCTATTAGGAAATTCGAGACCGTAGTCCCAATT